AATCAAATCATGAATATCGACAAATTCTTGTCTTTTGTGATCTAAGAAACTAAAAAAGGAAATAAAAAACCCGCTTTCTACAATTTAATATATATCGAATTTAAATATCAGAATAGCCAATATAGTCATGATTTAATGGGTCAGGTCCACTTACTTTTTTTTTAGTTACCATTTTTATGGTAGGTTTGGTGGGAACAATAGGGAAGTAGAAATATTTTAGTTTGTGATTAATAAATAGGGGTTGGATATCTAGAATATTTATGTTATGTTTCCTGGAATATTTAAATAAATAATAATAAGATATAAAAAGGACTATTATGTCACTACAGGCTAGAAGCCCCTACTCACTAAGTTCAATTAGTCAATATAATACTAATTAAATGTTCAAACTTTTTAATTATTAATTAAAACTCAAAATCAAATAATAAGAACTCATTATATTATAAATAATACAATAGTGTTTGCCTTTTTTTTATTATCAAAAATATCCGTATTTTTCGATGAAAAACGAAGACAAAGACTCGAGTTTCATGAAAAAAGCCCTTTATCGGATTTGAACCGATGACTTACGCCTTACCATGGCGTTACTCTACCACTGAGTTAAAAGGGCCTGCTCAATTCATGACTTAGCCATTTTCTCTTATGAGTCTACTGCATATATACATATATGCAGTAGACTCATAAGAGAAATAATGGAAAATTCAATTCTATTTACCTAGAAAAGGGATAAAATTTTTCTCGTTTTTTAATTTTTTAACTTAATGTGAGCTAATGATAGGCATATTTTATCTGAACAAGAAACGAAGCAATGAGTTAAAATTGAAGAAAAAAAAACGTTCAATTCAAATTCAAATCCTATAGAATCAGAATATAAAAAGACTGTTCGAATCTAGCCATACCATTAGATTATATTGACAATTCCAAAAAACTATTCATACTATCATTATAGTATGATGACGGTCGGGCGAATATGCCCCCATCGTCTAGCGGTTCAGGACATCTCTCTTTCAAGGAGGCAGCGGGGATTCGACTTCCCCTGGGGGTAGGGTACTACGAAAGGAAGTTGATCATGGATTATCAATAAGCATATAAAGAATTCTTCCTGGGTCGATGCCCGAGCGGTTAATGGGGACGGACTGTAAATTCGTTGACGACTGTCTACGCTGGTTCAAATCCAGCTCGGCCCAAGAATTCACCCCGTCCCATGAGTAAGATATAATTAATTTATCCTATAGAAATAGAAAAGAAAGGGTAATGCCTGCTTCGTAGAGAAATAAAGAAAAATTTTTCTCTATCTTTTTTTTCATCTCATTGAAAGATTGATTATTTTTATTTAACAATAAAATAAAAAATCACTAGTTACTAATAATCTGTCTCACTTTCACTAAAGCCCGTGTTTATGTGGATATAATATCAATATAGCATTCGCATATCTGTTACGTTCCAACATGACGAGTAGAATATTCTTATGAAATCCTAAGTATATGTATGCTATACACCTCGCCGGGATTGTAGTTCAATTGGTCAGAGCACCGCCCTGTCAAGGCGGAAGCTGCGGGTTCGAGCCCCGTCAGTCCCGAACTAGGATCTCATGAATAGAGAAATTCATTTCTCTATTTTTGCGAAAGGGAAGACGAAGAGCAAAATGGAATCAAACAAATTCACATCGTGGAGATTATTTCTTTTGTTTCGCATGTCTCATCAGATAAATATGGGAAGTTCCTTTTCTTCCCCAGTACTAATTGATAAGGAAAAATATATGTAGATTTAGTACAATTGGTACTATTGCTAGATTCAATATTTAAAGTTTAAGAGATACCAATACTCTTTTTTTTTTCAATCATTCTGCTCTTGATCAATGAAATGGAATAGAGTGCTCAGATTTTTGGGGGGTACAGACACAAAATAGCTTTGTTTATTATATGATATACAATGAACTAAATCTTCATAGAAGTTAATTCTCCGGCAAAGTACCTTTAGGTTAAAGCACATCTTTTCGAAATCTAAGTTTTTTTTAGCCTCGACTGCTGATTTGAAACAATTTATTTCATTCTCATTCCAATTTTATATTGCATTTTTGATGTATACGTTCCAATTCCAATCCAACAAAACAAAGAGTATACTAATAAAATAACATAAAATAAAAGACCAACAAAACCAAGTAGGGCTCTTTTCTTATTCTTAGTAAAGGTAAAACTTGAATAGTCGATTTTTTAGACTTAACCTTACCTTTTTTTCACTTATACTTATACTGTTCGTCTCTCTGTATGCCCTAGAGAATACCGGTTATATAATATCTTATAATTCTATATACAAAATCCTATGTATATGTATAAGTAGAAGAATTGTATAAGGAAGATAAGATGCTAGGTTATAGAAAAGAACAAGTGGAAAAAGGATGAAAACCTAATGATAGGTATTTATGATCTAATCAAAAATGGTTTTTTGTATGGATAAAAGATCTCCTTATGTTATACTATTCAATTCTCAACGAGAAATTGATTTGATAGATCAGAAATTTTTATTCATAATATTGATCTGATTCAGTATCATCAAGATACAATTTATCCCATTGAATTTACAGGAATCAAATTTATCATCTCTATGGGATTAGATCCCGAGTTAAGTTATTGCGAAAAAAAAAAGATTAGATTATGGAAGTCAATATTCTCGCATTTATTGCTACTGCGCTGTTCATCCTAATTCCTACTGCTTTTTTACTTATTATCTATGTAAAAACAGTTAGCCAAAATGATTAATTTGAATTATCAGTTCTTAGCAGTTCAATTCAATTCAATGATTCAAGAAATGAAAGAAAAGAATTCAAATTGTAAGTCTTAAATGAAATGATTGCGCTGAGCTGGAATCAGAACAGAAGTAGCTATTTAAGTATCTAAGCTAGCGTGGTAGAAAGAACTATAATATATAGTTCTTTCTACCACGCTAGCTAGTATTGTATACTAATATTAATATGGGCTTCATAATAGATAAAATTACAATATGTATATAGTAGAATAGATAAGATAAAATAGATAAGATAAAACTTTAATTCTATTTCTTTTTTTTTTCATCTCAACCAGTACAATTTTGAATACTTTTTTTAAGGCAAGGTTTCGCAAAACGATTAATATTAATAAAGAATTGATACAGTTCAATTGAGCAATCGATTACTCAATTTCGTATTTGTAGTGTCCACAGCACTAGAGTCCACTCCTTCCCCATACTACAAGTGAAAGAGAAAATGTAAAGACGACCATTAAAGCAGCCCAAGCAAGACTTACTATATCCATGTGAATTATGTCCCTTATTTCTATGAAAGAATTATTCGATTATTATTTAATAATCATAGTGGAATCAATGGCACAGAGTCAAAATAGTATTCTGACTTAAGACTATTGATGAACCAAATCAATTCAATGAATACATTTGCAACAAGTTTCATTCAATATTTTAAGATTTCCGGTAGAATCAGGAAGTATTAAGTACAAGATGATAGCCTTTTCTATACACAACTATAAGAGTCGACCAACTATTCTGATTCTATGTCTGAGCACTCATAGCCTTTCGTGAGTTTAAATACAAAGTATCCTCGTGCCTTTCTACAAGCCCTAAATTTATTTCCTATCATTGTATCCAATCTAATTTAATACCCAACAGAATCACGAGACGCTACTTAAAATTAAAAATTGTTTAAGAGATTTTGATATGCTAGTCTTTTATATAATCTTTTATTCTAGTAGTAAAAATGGGGTGCCTCTTAAGAATCTTTGTATATCTAGATTTCCGATCTTAGTTCTTTGCCTCCACTTCTTGCGGAGCAATAAGTCATCGAATTAGATCGGCAGAATAAGAAATCAAAAATCTTTGGTTGATTAGGCGACACCCGGATTTGAACTGGGGATAAAGGATTTGCAGTCCCCCGCCTTACCACTTGGCCATGCCGCCAAATTCGATCCAAAATAAAATGGATAAAAATATTAGCCATATTCTATTTCTACTACTAACTCTTTTTTTTTTATCTTGAATCCCGTTGTACTTAATCCTCAAAAACACATTCTTTTTTTTTATCTGGTTTCTATTATTTTCTTCGATTTATTATATCTCAAAATATACATAAGTTAATAATTTCTCTTCTCGTTTCTTTTCTATTGAGAGTAAAATTCTGGCGACAGACTGAAAAATTCAGGGCAAATTGGAACCATTAACAATTTACTTTAAATTAGTCTTTAAATTGAAATTAGTGAAAAGAAAATTGATTTATGACCGATTTATGACTAATCTCATTTTTTTTTTGAAAAAAAAAAAATACTTTTCTATTTCAATTATAACAATATATATGTGTATATGTAAACCCCAAAACACAAATTGTTACCCAGATACCGAGACGGGTCTCTCTCTTATGTACATATCCCTAGAGAGAATTCTCATGTTTCAATTTTTCATTGAATAAATAGATTGAAATATTGAATATAAAATACGAATTTTGGTGGAGTGTGATCCATGTTAATGTTGCTCCAGAAATTGAAAGAAAGGATGTGATATATAGATAGATAGCCGCATCAACATGTACTTAAAAAATACAATATTTTTTTTTTTTAGTATATTTATATTAAGTTACACAATTCAAGCGTATTCTATAAATTTCCCTCCCTACCAAAAAAATCCGCCAATTCTTTTTGGAACATGAAATTCCATTTTTTGTGTTAAAAAAGGGAAAACTCTATACTACTTCTGATTATTCTGTCTTTATTTCATTTATATAGATATAAAGAAGAGATTCAATCTCAATCATTCCTTTTTGTGGTATCCCGTCGGATCGTAATATCATACTAATACGTTAGGTAGAAGTTGTACCAATTTTGAACAAGGCTCCATAAGTGTAAGTAACAGAATTTTTTTTTTTTTTTTCAGAAATATTTTATCAATTTAACCCGTCAAAAATTTGAACCTGCCCAAAAAATGTTCTTTATTCCGCCGTTCCATCTCCGTTCATACGTTTGAAATAGATATATGGAGTTGCCTAAAATTTTATGTGATTCAGTAAACAGAATATACATTCTATTATTGTATTGCTAGGTCGATCCATATGGGTCAATGAATAGTGAATCAATAATTGAATTTTTGCAATAAAAATAAATAGGAAACTTTAAGATTAAGATGCTTCGGAATGGAAATGAGGGAATGTCCACAATACCTGGATTTAGTCAGATACAATTTGAGGGATTTTGTAGGTTCATTAATCAGGGTTTAACGGAAGAATTTCATAAGTTTCCAAAAATTGAAGATAGAGATCAAGAAATGGAATTTCAATTATTTGTGGAAAGGTATCAATTGGTGGAGCCCCTGATAAAGGAAAGAGATGCTGTGTATGAATCACTCACATATTCTTCTGAATTATATGTCCCTGCGGGAATAATTTTGAAAACCGGTAGGGATATGCAACAACAAACTGTTTTTATTGGAAATATTCCTCTAATGAATTCCCTGGGAACCTCTATAGTAAATGGAATATACAGAATTGTGATCAATCAAATATTGCAAAGTCCCGGTATTTACTATCGTTCAGAATTGGATCATAACGGAAATGCTGTTTATACCAGCACTATAATATCAGATTGGGGAGGAAGATCAGAATTAGAAATTGATAGAAGAACAAGGATATGGGCACGTGTAAGTAGGAAACAAAAAATATCTATTCTAGTTTTATCATCAGCTATGGGTTCAAATCTAAGAGAAATTCTAGATAATGTTTGTTACCCTGAAATTTTCTTGTCTTTCTCGAATGATAAGGAGAAAAAAAAGATTGGATCCAAAGAAAATGCCATTTTGGAGTTTTATCAACAATTTGCTTGTGTCGGTGGGGATCCGGTATTTTCTGAGTCCTTATGTAAGGAATTACAAAAGAAATTTTTTCAACAAAAATGTGAATTAGGAAGGATTGGTCGACGAAATATGAACCGGAGACTGAATCTTGATATACCTCAGAACAATACATTTTTATTACCACGAGATCTATTGGCTGCTGCGGATCATTTGATCGGAATTAAATTTGGAATGGGTACATTTGACGATATGAATCACTTGAAAAATAAACGTATTCGTTCTGTAGCAGATCTGTTACAAGATCAATTCGGATTGGCTCTTGTTCGTTTAGAAAATTCGATTCGAGGAACTATATGTGGAGCAATCCGACATAAATTGATACCGACTCCTCAAAATTTGGTAACTTCAACTTCATTAACAACCACTTATGAATCCTTTTTTGGCCTACACCCTTTATCTCAAGTTTTGGATCGAACTAATCCATTGACACAAATTGTTCATGGGCGAAAATTGAGTTATTTGGGTCCTGGAGGATTGACGGGACGAACTGCTAGCTTTCGGATACGAGATATCCACCCGAGCCACTATGGGCGTATTTGCCCAATTGACACGTCTGAAGGAATCAATGTTGGACTTATTGGATCTTTAGCTATTCATGTGAGGATTGGTCCTTGGGGATCTATAGAGAGTCCGCTTTATGAAATGTCTGAGAGATCAAAAGAGTCACAGATAATTTATTTATCACCAAATAGAGATGAATATTATATGGTAGCCGCAGGAAATTCTTTGGCCCTGAATCGGGGTGTTCAAGAGGAACAAGTTGTTCCGGCTCGATACCGTCAAGAATTTTTGACTATTGCATGGGAACAGATTCGTTTTAGAAGTATTTTTCCTTTCCAATATTTTTCTATTGGAGCTTCCCTCATTCCGTTTATTGAGCATAATGATGCGAATCGGGCTTTAATGAGTTCTAATATGCAGCGCCAAGCAGTTCCTCTTTCTCGATCCGAGAAGTGCATTGTTGGAACTGGGCTGGAACGCCAAACGGCTCTAGATTCGGGAGTGTCTGTTATAGCTGAACGCGAAGGAAAGATCATTTATACTGATACTCACAAGATCATTTTATCAAGTAATGGGGACACTATAAGCATTCCATTAGTTATGTATCAACGTTCCAACAAAAATACTTGTATGCATCAAAAACCTCAGGTTCAGCAGGGTAAATGTATAAAAAAGGGGCAAATTTTAGCAGACGGGGCGGCTACAGTTGGTGGGGAACTCGCTTTAGGAAAAAACGTATTAGTCGCTTATATGCCATGGGAAGGTTACAATTTTGAAGACGCAGTACTAATTAGCGAACGGCTAGTGTGTGAAGATATTTATACTTCTTTTCACATACGGAAATATGAAATTCAGACTCATGTGACAAGTCAAGGTCCCGAAAGAATTACTAAGGAAATACCCCATTTAGAGGCTCATTTACTCCGAAATTTAGACAGAAATGGAATTGTAATGCTGGGATCTTGGATAGAAACCGGCGATATTTTAATAGGTAAATTAACACCTCAGACAGCGAATGAATCCTCGTATGCCCCCGAGGATAGATTATTACGAGCCATACTTGGCATTCAGGTATCCACTTCAAAAGAAACTTCTCTAAAACTACCTATAGGCGGA